CTTGTTAATCGATTCATAACCTTTCGAGTACAACCAATATCTATTAGAACCCCCTTTACTTGCAGGAGTACATCTTGGATCTGTCGATTATGTTATGGCCGTAGTCCCACTCATGGCGACTTGGTCGAATTGGGAGAAGCAGTAGGTATTATTGCGGGTCAATCTATTGGGGAACCCGGGACTCAACTAACATTAAGAACTTTTCATACCGGTGGAGTATTTACAGGTGGTACTGCAGAACATGTACGAGCTCCTGATAATGGAAAAATAAAATTCAATGAAGATTTGGTTCATCCCACACGTACACGTCATGGGTATCCTGCTTTTCTATGTTATATAGACCTATATGTAACTATTGAGGGTCAAGATCTTCTACATAATGTGAATATTCCACCAAAAAGTTTGATTTTAGTTAAAAATGATCAATATGTAGAATCAGAACAAGTGATTGCTGAGATTCGCGCCGAAGCATCCACCTTGAATTTTAAAGAGAGAGTTCGAAAACATATTTATTCTGACTCAGAGGGAGAAATGCACTGGAGTATCGCTGTGTACCATGCACCCGAATATACATATGGTAATGTTCATCTCTTACCAAAAACAAGTCATTTGTGGATAGTATCTGGAGTTCCGTACAGATCCAGTATAGTCCCTTTTTCGCTCCACAAGGATCAAGATCAAATAAATATTCATTCTCTTTCTGCCGAACGAAAATATATTTCTAACCCTTCAGTGACTAATGATCAAGTGAGACACAAATCGTTTAGGTCGGATCCTTCTGGTAAAAAGGGGGAGTGGGTTCTTGATTATTCAGGACCTGATCGAATCATATGTAATGTTCATTGTAATTTCATATATCCCCCCATTCTCGACGATAATTCTGATTTATTGGCAAAGAGGCGAAGAAATAGATTCATCATTCCATTACAATCTAATCAAGAAAAAGAACTAATACCCCGTTCGGGTATCTCGATTGAAATACCCATAAATGGTCTTTTCCGTATAAATAGTATTCTTGCTTATTTCGATGATCCCCGATACAGAAGAAAGAGTTCAGGAATTACTCAATATGGGACTATAGAGGTGGATTCAATCGTCAAAAAAGAGGATTTGATTGAGTATCGAAGAACAAAAGAATTTAGGCCAAAATACCAAACGAAAATAGATCGATTTTTTTTCATTCCCGAGGAAGTGCATATCTTACCCGGATCTTCTTCTATAATGGTACGGAACAATAGTATCATTGGAGTAGATACACGAATTACTTTCAATATAAGAAGCCGAGTAGGCGGATTGGTCCGAGTGGAGAAAAAAAAAAAAAAGATTGAACTCAAAATATTTTCTGGGGATATCTATTTTCCTGGAGAGACAGATAAGATATCCTGGCACAGCGGCATCTTGATACCACTAGGAACGGGAAAAAAAAATTCTAAGGAATCAAAAAATTGGATCTATGTCCAACGGATCACACCCACCAAAAAAAAGTATTTTGTTTTGGTTCGACCCGTAGTCACATATGAAACGGCGGACGGGCTAAATTTAGCAACGCTTTTCCCCCAGGATCCCTTGCAGGAAAGGGATCATGTGCAACTTCGAGTTGTCAATTATATCCTTTCTGGAAATGGTAAACCAATTCGCGGAATTTCTCATACAAATATTCAATTAGTTCGAACTTGTTTAGTATTGAATTGGGACCAAGACAAAAAGGGTTCTTCCATAGAGGAGGTTCATGCATCCTTTGTTGAGGTAAGGGTAAATGATCTGATTCGAGATTTCATAAGAATGGACTTAGTGAAGTCCCTCATTTTGTATACCAGAAAAAGGAATGATCCGGCAGGATTAATTCCCGCTAATGGATCAGATCGTACCAATCTCAATCCTTTTTATTCCAAGGTAAGGATTAAACAATCACTTACCTGGCATCAAGGAACTATTCGTACGTTGGTGAATAGAAATAAGGAATGCGAATCTTTGATAACTTTGTCATCATCTAATTGTTCTCGAATAGGTCCACTCAACGATTTGAAATATAACAACAATGTGACAAAAAAATCAAATAAAAGGGATCCACTACTTCCAATTAGGAATTCGTTGGGTCCTTTAGGAATTGTCCCTAAAATTACGAATTTTTTTTCATTTTACTATTTAATAACTCATAATCAGATCTTGGTAAATAAACATTCGCTGCTTGACAATTTAAAACAGACTTTCCAAATACTTAAATATTATTTAATGGATGAAAATGGGAGGATTTATAATCCCAATCCATCCAGTAACATGATTTTTCATCCATTCAATCGGAATTGGTATTTTTTCCATCACGATTATTGTGAAGAAACATCGACGATAATTAGCCTTGGACAGTTTTTTTGTGAAAATGTATGTATATCTAAGTATGGACCACATCTAAAATCGGGTCAGGTTCTAATTGTTCATGTTGACTCTTTAGTAATAAGATCTGCAAAGCCCTATTTGGCTACTCCAGGAGCAACCGTTCATGGCCATTATGGGGAAATCCTTTACGAAGGAGATACCTTAGTTACATTTATATATGAAAAATCGAGATCTGGTGATATAACACAAGGTCTTCCAAAAGTAGAACAAGTGTTAGAAGTTCGTTCAATTGATTCAATATCAATGAACTTAGAAAAACGGGTTGAAGGTTGGAACGAACGTATAACAAGAATTCTTGGGATTCCTTGGGGATTCTTGATTAGCGCTGAGCTAACCATAGCGCAAAGTCGTATATCTTTGGTTAATAAAATTCAAAAAGTTTATCGATCCCAGGGAGTGCAGATACATAATAGGCATATAGAAATTATTGTACGTCAAATAACATCAAGAGTGTTGGTTTCAGAAGATGGAATGTCTAATGTTTTTTCACCAGGTGAATTCATTGGATTGTTGCGAGCGGAACGAACGGGGCGCGCTTTGGAAGAAACGATCTGTTACCGAGCCGTCTTATTGGGCATAACGCGAGCGTCTCTGAATACTCAAAGTTTCATATCTGAAGCGAGTTTTCAAGAAACTGCTCGAGTTTTAGCAAAAGCCGCTCTACGAGGTCGTATCGATTGGTTGAAAGGCCTGAAAGAAAATGTTGTTCTGGGGGGTGTGATACCCGTTGGTACCGGATTCAAAGGATTAGTGCACCGTTTAAGCCAACACAGCAACATTTCTTTGGAAATCGAAAAGAAGAATCTATTCGAGGGGGGCATCAGAGATATTTTGTTCCGCCACAAAAAATTATTGGATTCTTGCATCTCCAAAAATTTCCACGATACATCAGAACAATCATTTACAGGATTTACTGATTCCTAAGAGCGATCATCCTTTTAATTTATAATTTAACTAGCCGGTCCCTTCTTTTGTTAAAAAAAAAATGAATAGAAAGGAATTAATGGCTTGGACCGTGTATTACCGCTCAATCTCCGGTAGAAAGGTTCCATCGGAACAATTTTTTCAGGGTACCTCGTAAAAAAAAAAAGAGTAAGTGTGGGGAGAAATGACAAGAAGGTATTGGAACATAAATCTGGAAGAAATGATGGAAGCAGGAGTTCATTTTGGTCATGGTACTAGGAAGTGGAATCCTAGAATGGCACCTTACATCTCTGCAAAGCGTAAAGGTATTCATATTACAAATCTTACTAGAACTGCTCGTTTTTTATCAGAAGCTTGTGATTTAGTTTTTGATGCAGCAAGTAGGGGAAAACAATTCTTAATCGTTGGTACAAAAAATAAAGCAGCTGATTCAGTAGCATCGGCTGCAATAAGGGCTCGATGTCATTATGTTAATAAAAAATGGCTCGGTGGTATGTCAACAAATTGGTCCACTACAGAAACAAGACTTCATAAGTTCAGGGACTTGAGAGCGGAACAAAAGACGGGAAGACTTAACCGTCTTACGAAACGAGATGCAGCAATGTTGAAGAGACAATTATCTCACTTGCAAACATATCTGGGTGGCATCAACTATATGACGGGGTTGCCTGATATTGTAATCATCGTTGATCAGCAAGAAGAATATACGGCTCTTCGAGAATGTGTTACTTTGGGAATTCCAACAATTTGTTTAATCGATACAAATTGTGACCCAGATCTTGCAGATATTTCGATTCCAGCCAATGATGACGCTATAGCTTCAATTCGATTAATTCTTAACAAATTAGTATCTGCAATTTGTGAGGGTCGTTATAGCTATATAAGAAATCGTTGATTAATAATAAGATAAGTCAATTACTTCGTCAATTCCATCGATTTATGGAATCGGTTACTATACTATATCCATCCTGAATATAAAAGATAAAAATTCCCGGGGATATTATGTAATTACTTGGTATCCGAAATATACAGTTAAAGTAGGCGAATCGATAAAGAGATAATTGAATCAAAATAATTCCTTTTTAAGTTCTATTTCTGTCAGAGGGCAAGCAATATGAATGTTCTACCATGTTCCATCAACACATTAAAAAGGTTATACGATATATCCGGTGTAGAAGTAGGCCAACATTTCTATTGGCAAATAGGAGGTTTCCAAGTCCATGCCCAAGTACTTATTACTTCTTGGTTTGTAATTGCTATCTTATTAGGTTCTGCTACTATAGCTGTTCGGAATCCACAAACCATTCCAACCGACGGTCAGAATTTCTTCGAATATGTCCTTGAATTCATTCGAGACTTGAGCAAAACTCAAATTGGAGAAGAATACGGTCCATGGGTTCCTTTTATTGGAACTATGTTCTTATTTATTTTTGTTTCCAACTGGTCGGGTGCTCTTTTACCTTGGAAAATAATACAGTTACCTCATGGGGAGTTAGCCGCACCCACGAATGATATAAATACTACTGTTGCTTTAGCTTTACCTACGTCAGTAGCCTATTTCTATGCAGGTCTTACAAAAAAAGGATTGGGTTATTTCGGTAAATATATTCAACCAACTCCAATACTTTTACCAATTAACATCCTAGAAGATTTCACAAAACCCTTATCGCTTAGTTTTCGACTTTTTGGTAATATATTGGCTGATGAATTAGTAGTTGTTGTTCTTGTTTCTTTAGTACCTTCAGTAGTTCCTATACCTGTCATGTTCCTTGGATTATTTACAAGTGGTATTCAAGCTCTTATTTTCGCAACTTTAGCCGCGGCTTATATAGGGGAATCTATGGAGGGTCATCATTGACTATCTTTCAAAATATGCTTTTTATTTATCCCAACGCTGTATAGGCGGTTCAAATAAGCTATTTTGGAACAGAATAGATACAAGGGTATATATATATATGATTTAGAGTACTAGTAAAAAAGATTACGATATTTTGGAATTCAATTGTCAACAAAAAGGAATGAACGAGATCTAAAGGATCTTTTTCCTAAGATTTCCGTTGGGGCCACTTATGTCATACTCCCCCAATATTCTATTTCTATTTGTTCAGTCAATCACAATATTGATTACGATTCATACCTAATCATAATTTGGATAAGATAAGAATTGTTATCCGGTTCCGATGTGCGATAAAAAAAGTGTTCTATGAAACTATTCCCATCCCATTTCATTTGATTTCAGTCAATTCAATGATTGATCAAAATTTGAATTAATTGCATGCAATTAATTGGATCTCTAATATGGATATTGTATTGATATGGAAGGAGTCAGTCAGACTAATGAATTCGTCAGTTTGTATTCATGCTTGTATTAATGCGGGATCGGGATAATGATAAAGAAAAGGAAACCAATAATTTACAAACGAGATTCATAAAAAATGGGTTAGGGATGGGGTCAAACTGGGTATATGTTATTTAATTATAAGCCAACTCTTCTGTATGTTTCAAAGAATGATTCTAGAATCGGGTTGAATATTAGATGTGAATTTTTTGTTTACGTTATGGAAGAAAGCCATGTATATGTGATATTAGATATTTACTAGTTATATATGAACTATCCATATATCTTATTGACTTTTCTACCCCACCGTGAATTTAGATAGGAATTACAATAGAAGTTCTTCCGTTTCGTCTGGGCCGAATGAATAAACAGATGAAATCAAGCATAGCATATAGAAGAGAAAGAGTGCAGAATTGAAAGAATGAATGGTTCGGAACAAATAAATGAAACGGAAGAACTAGGTCCTTCTGCATTGATTATGGATTGATAAAGACTCCGTGGATAGGAAAACGCGAGATCGAAGCAGTTCTGCTTATACGATTCAATAATCTCATTACTTTAATTTGTAGTTCATAGTTATTTCGACTGGATTGGGTGGATCTTAGTAATGGAATAATAAGTCATAATTCATTGGTTGCTTGTATCATTAACCATTTCTTTATTTTTATGCGAGGAGCTTACCATGAATCCACTGATTTCTGCTGCTTCCGTTATTGCTGCTGGATTGGCTGTAGGGCTGGCTTCTATTGGACCTGGAGTTGGTCAAGGTACTGCTGCGGGCCAAGCTGTAGAAGGTATCGCAAGACAACCAGAGGCAGAGGGTAAAATACGAGGTACTTTATTGCTTAGTCTGGCTTTTATGGAAGCTTTAACAATTTATGGACTGGTCGTGGCATTAGCACTTTTATTTGCAAATCCCTTTGTTTAATCCTATAAATTTGTAAAGTTTTTTGTTTTGTCTTTCTTATTTTATTACCTTGGATTTGCCGCTTTATTTTTCGAATTATATCAAGATTTCACTCCTACAATAGTTTTAACTTAGAGATAATACCCCGTGGGAAGGACTAATTTGAGGATCAGGAATTAGCGGATCCACTCGCTTTCTTCCTTCCCGTTCTCAGTCCAATTCCAATGGAACCCCCTTTTTTTAGGAAGCGTTGCAACAAATGAGGTATTTCGCAATTGATATGCGACCTGAGACCCAATTCTAACAAGTATTTCAATTTTCTTATTGAAATAAAAATATTAAGAAAATTAATAAAAAAATCAATCAAATAAAAAAAAAGGCGAAGTAATACAAAAAGAACTCTGTTCGATTTAGTCAGTCCTATCTATAAGAGGAGATCCTATGAAAAATGTAACCGATTCTTTCGTTTCCTTGGGTCGCTGGCCATCCGCCGGGAGTTTCGGATTTAATACCGATATTTTAGCAACAAATCCAATAAATCTAAGTGTAGTCCTTGGTGTATTGATTTTTTTTGGAAAGGGAGTGTGTGCGAGTTGTTTATTTCAAGAATAAGCTGGATCTAACCAGCTGCACTTTATTCTTTATAATTATAATTAGGAAAGAAAGGTGCACGATCTCGCGAATTACTTCTGAATAAATTCAGAAATCATATGTACGAACCATAGCATTTCGCGATTCATTGGTAAATAAACTTTGATTCTCTATCAACCAATAATATGGGACCCTAAGCAAAACATGGTTAAAGCTAAATTGTTTGAAGTTCGGGCGCAACATTGGTGCTCTTTCTACCACTATATTAATTAGTATGGAGATGGTTTCAAAATGAATAGTTGCATTTTATCCGATATAGAACACTCATATCGATAAAATGATTTGA